GCCAAAATAACAGATGCCAAGAAGAACAAAAGGCCTTGGACACGGAATGGATCTTGAAGTACTATTTCCGCATCTCCTTGACCAAATCCACCCACATTAGGATTACTCGTTAATGGCTGATCAAGTTTGATAGATTCGCCTTCGGAAACAAGAAGTTCTGGCCCTGGTGGAATAATATCAACCACTTGACGTTCATCTGACGCATCCGATATGGTTATTTCGTACCCCCCTTTTTCTTTTCGTATGATTTTACTTACTACACCAGCCGCTGTAGCATTATAAACTGTATTGTTACTCTTGCTCCCATCGGGATAAATCTGACCCCTTCCTCTGTTCCCGCCTACATATATGGGATATTTTAAGAAGTGAACATCTTTATTAGTAGCGGGGTCCGGGGAAAGAATAGGAAAGGTGACTTCACTATATTTCTGACCAGAAACAGGACCTATCACAAGAATATTTTTTTTATTGGGGCGATAGCTCTGAAAAGACAGATTGCCTATCTTTTCTTTCATCTCGGGCGAAATACGATCGGGAGGCGCTAATTCAAATCCCTCAGGTAAAATAAGAACAGCCCCCACATTCAAACCTCCCCTTTTACCATTAGCAAGAACTTGTTTAACTTGCATATCATAAGGAATTCGAACAACTGCTTCAAATACAGTATCAGGAAGTACCGCTTGCGGAACCTCAATATCCACGGGCTTATTAGCTAAATGGCAATTGGCACATACAATACGTCCGGTCGCTTCTCGTGGATTTTCATAACCCTGCTGTGCAAAAATGGGATATGCATTTGAAATGGATGTCCGAGCTATGATATATATCATCAGCGATACGGAAATAGATCGAATAATCTCTTTCTTTATCCAAGAAAAGGTGTTTTTAGTTTGCATGGTCCAATCATTGATCCCGAAAATTTCTACAATAAAATTAGGTAGGTCGCTTGTATAGTTCCCTATCCACAATTCTGCTATTTACTTTATTGAAATCATTTTACTGGAATATAAGGAGTAGGAGAAATCCCTGTAGGGTAGAAAGAGTAAGTACGTCTTAAAATGGAAATGCTTTGCTTATGTACCTTATGTTACAAAGTAACAAATATTCTAGTTAGATCAGTCATTCATTGAATGATAAATCACTACAAGTGATGGAGATATACGATTTAAATAACGGAAGATCCAATATTTAAAAATTGTATCCAGAATGACTGGAAAAGTAGAAACAAGACCCGATATAATTTGATCGTTGTGAGCAAATCCAAAATCTTTGTAGACATAGCCAATCATTAGTTCCCAACCATGGGGCGAATGGAATCCGATACATAAATCAGTTAATAAAAGAATAGAAAAAGCTTTTATTGTGTCACTTAAGTTATATAGGAATTCTTGAACCCAAGAGTTAAGAATAGCAAGTTCTTCATTACCCAGAATAGAATAACCACTTAAAATAATGAAAGAGGTTATATTTGTCGATAAGTGCAAAATCATATGGATATGATCCTCATTGTGCATCTTGATCAATTGGATCGTTTCTTTGTGGATTCCTATACGAAGTGTTTGTAGATGTGTTTCCGGGTATTCTTTTATCATTTCGTCCAAGAGTAAGAGTTCTTCCAATTCGATGAATTTTTCTAGAATACTCTTTTCTTGAATATCAGTCAAAAAAGTTTCGGATTGCCTAGTATTCCACCGATTAGTAATCCAAAATTCAAGACTTTTATTAAATGAGAGAGAGATCCACCAGGGCAAAAATACTATAGATGTAAGATATAGAAGAGGAAGAAATGCTTTCTTTTTTACCATTTTTTCATCTTTGAATTGTTAATGAATCCACCTCATTTGTTGAATCTATGTGATCTACTATTTCTATTAACCCTAAGTTCTATTACAGGGCATCGGACCTATGAATCTATTCCCTGTTTTTTATTTGTGATTCAGTAGTTAGTCCTTGAATTTAGAAAGAATACAGAAATAGAATAAGAGCCCGTTTCAAATGAAGAAATAAGAAAAAATCTTGTTTCCAGATACCTCAATTGAATTGATCAAATTCGAAGCCCTTTTCGATAAATGCTTGAAAGAACCAATTCAAGCAAGTAATGAATAGCAAGTAATGAATATTATTTCAAGCAAGTAATGAATATTATTCGGATTTTAAGCCAAAAGAACTCCCTTTGTCTTTTCTATCAAAAAAGAAAATCTTTCGAAAAAAAAAATGGCCGGCTACCCCACAGTTCTAGTCCAGGAAAAATGGAGAGAGATTTATTAAGAATATTGTGATCTACCGATCATAAATTCAAAACCTAATGTAATGATCAAAAATGAGTGGCAAAACAAGACAGAAAAGTTATCCTTATAAGAGATCCAAGCAATCTTTTGACTTTGATCATTAAGAAAAACAAAAGAAAAGATAAAAAAAAAAGAAAAGTCGATTGACAAAAGAAAGGAGAGAGAATTTCCAAGATATGATCTATTTGTATCTAACCTATCAATTCATATTGAAAATAAAAAGAGAAATCCTTTATTCCGAAATGTTTTGATATACGAGATGAATCTATTATTTTATTTCGATTTGTTACTTTTACTTGTTTTTTAGTAAATTGAGTTGAGTGGATTTCCATACGCATAAATTCTTTTTTATGCATACAAAAAAAATTTCGTTTTATGGATGTTCCATATACGTATACTTTGGCTCGAATGAACGTTCTGAAAAAATTTTATTAAGCTATGCTATGCTGAAGAAAGAACAGAGAATTCTTGAATTTTTTCCCTGCCGCTGGGAAAGAATTTCTTCTTCAGTTCAAGTTCATTTCAAAATACTTCAATCGGTACGCGCAAGAAATAGGCCAATTCGGCGGCTTTTTGCTCAATTTCACGCGGAGTCAAATTCTCATCAGTACGCGTCAAGGGAACGGCCCCCTGTCCTTTGATTTCCATATAAAGGACACGACGAGCAGAAATACCCTCTTTAACTTCGATTCGGATGGACTGAATATCTTTCATACGAAATCGTAGAAAGATGCGACGATTTTGTCCAGGAAATCCCCAACGAAAAATACACACTATTCCTTCTTTTCTATCGAATCGATCATAGCCACTACCTACATTCCACGAGATTGTGCACCACAAATAGGAACTAATAAAGAGACCTGCGATACCGTAGAAAGACATCACGATCCCTTGTGGAAAAAAAAGAATTTGTTGAGACGGAACTAAAGATATCAAATTCTTACCGAGATAACTGGAAGATCCAACTAATACGAATCCTAGTGAACCTAAAAAAAGGATAAAGGCCCAGCAGAAATTACTTATTTTTCGAGACCCCACTATAAGTTCTATCCATATATGTTCTGATCGACAACTCATACTAGATCCAGTTGCATTTTATTGGAATTGAGAAAATAGTCCAAATGAATTTGACTTTCGTTTTTTTGTTTCCGAAGTAACTCTCATCAACTAGTGTCATTCGAATGTAAGCCTTTAGGAGTAATTCATCTAATTGGTTAGATCAAATTGGTTAGATCAAATTGGTTAGGTCTAAAATAAGAATATCCCTTTTATATGATCTCCTATAGATATCCACATATAGATACATTGACTTTCCATTTCCTACATCCACCTCGATTCCGATCTATTTGAAAATTGCTATAATTTATTTACCTATATATTTACGCATACATAAAAGCTATGTTCGGAGGAAACTGCCATATTCTACTAAATAGATATCTGTGTTATCTATATCTAAGTCTTGAAAAAAAATAGATAAGATTTGCACCTATCGAATCTAAAAAATCTTGTTTTTTTGAACATGAAGAGATAAAGAAGCCATTGCAATTGCCGGAAATACTAGGCCCACTAAAGGCACAAAGAAAGAGGGTAAGTTGTTAAAAATTATCATAGAATGGGTACCTCGATTTAATATTTGTACCTGTTATTGTTAGAAAGATACCTTAGAATAATTATAATTCGTATATAATTATATTGAGTATATCGAAGTGACTATATATATTAAATAATAAGTGTAAGGAATGGATAATTAAATAAATGAGACTTATTCTTCTTTATCTTTCTACATGAAATATAGAAATATACGTATGATAATCTATTCTATTCTTGTCTTCAAATTCGAATTCAATTCGAATTTTGATTTTATTTAAGAAATAAAAAAGAAAGAGTTTCTTACAAATTCACGAAGGATTCGTTAGAATTCAATCCAACAACAGGATTCTTAGTAAAAATAGAGATTCTCGGAAGATATAGTAGAAAGAAAAGATACTCTATATCTATCTTTTCTATATTTGAATTATATATACTATACATACAAAGCAAGAAGGAAAGATGACCTTCGGTTTATTTTATTTGCCTTGCCCAATTTGAATTTTGAAGAAGGAACCATTTTTTTTTATCTTGTTGCTAGAGGTTTCCTAATTAATAATCAGGAATATCGGTAGAAAAAAAAAGAATTATCCGCACGATTCTTTCTACAATTTACAATTAAATATTATGATTATGTCACCAAAGAAAAAAGAAAGTCTTCTTTAGAATTTTTACTTTGATTCCGATAAACTACCTAATTGTTCGCTACAAATACAAAAATGTAACTAAATAAAATAAAAATAATTTGACTTAAGGCTCCACTTAACTTACTAAGTGAATTTTAATTCAAAGGAAAAAAAGCGTGAAGCTTAAATAACTCACTCAGAACACCCTTTAAAGGATTACGTGGTACGATTGGATCGAATAAGCCCTTATGGAATAAATATTCAGCCGCTTGTGAACCTTCAGGTACTATCTTATTCAATGTTTGTTCAATTACTCTTTTACCTGCGAATGCAATGTAAGCATTAGGTTCGGCAATAATAATATCCCCCAACATCCCAAAACTAGCCGTTACCCCACCAGTAGTAGGAGATGTAAGGATTGATACATAGAATAACTTTTTATGGGATTGATAATCATATAAAGCAGCAGATATTTTAGCCATTTGCATCAAGCTCAAGC